TTATTACTAAAGGTAAAAAGGGGGGATGTATTAAACCTGCCTTGAAACCCCTTTTGATTGTTTTCTAGATCAAAATTTAGATCCTGTTCTTCCGCATCTAGAAAAGGAATAAATAAATCAATCAAATTACGAGAAGCTTCGTAAAGTGCTTCTTTAGGAGTTAAACTTCCATCCGTCCATATTTCGAGAAAAAGTATTTCTTGTTTTTCATTTCCAAAAGAATGAATACTATAATTCGCATTTCGAACAGGCATGGATACAGCATCTATAGGAAAACTTCCATCTTGATAGTCTTTCGCGGTTTTCATACGATATCCCCGGCTCCTCTCGATTTGTAATTCAATACGCAAATCAATTGGTTTCGTCAGGCTAGCTATATGCTGTGCAGTATCAACTATTTCCACAGAAGTTGGTAAGATGATATCTTGAGCAGTTACTTCCACAGAAGTTGGTAAGATGATATCTCGAGCAGTTACGATTTCAGGACCCCTGGCGCAAATGGATGCGTTGCGAGTTCCATACAGATCACTTCTCAATACAATTTCTTTCAAATTCATTAAAATTTCATATACTGATTCTTCAACACCAAATATCATAGAATATTCGTGTGGTGCGTTTTCAAATTTTGCACGCGTGATACACGTTCCTTCTACTTCCCCAAGCAAAGCTCTTCGCATCGCGATACCTATCGTATCTGCTTGGCCTTTCATAAGTGGAGACAAAATGAAACGGCTATAATGAAGTCGCTTACTGTCGATTCTTGATTCAATACACTTCCAACGGGGTGTCCCAGTGGATACTTTGAATTTTTCTCGAGTCATTTTTTTTTTAATAAAAAAAAGTTCTATGATAGATAAAGAAAGTGTAAGTAATATTTTCTTTTTTTTTTTCAGCTGATTGAAGTGTTTCTTTCTATATACTTGAAATCTGCTCAATTATTATTTCTACACACGTCTTTTTTTAGGAGGCCTACATCCATTATATGGAATAGGGGTTACGTCATGTATGGAACTTACTAGTATACCACTTTTACGAATAGTTCGTAATACTGCATCTCTTCCGATACCAGCACCTTTTATCCTGACTTCTGCTCGTTTCATACCCTGATCCACTACTGTACGAATAGCGTTTCCTGCTGTGGTTTGGGCAGCAAATGGTGTCCCTTTTCTTCGTCCTCTGAATCTACAAGTACCAGCGGAGGACCAAGAAACCACCCGACCTAGCACATCTGTAACAGTAACAATAGTATTGTTGAAACCCGCTTGAACATGAATAATTCCCTTTGGTATTCTACGTACACTCTTACGTGAACTAATACGCCCCCACCTACGTGAACCAATTCTTGGTCTAGTTTTTGCCATATTTTATCATCTCATAAATAGGAGTCAAAGATATACGGATATATCCATTTCATATCAAAACGGATCCTTTATTTGTCCATCGGGTCCTTTAGAAAATCTCTTTTTATTTTTAGAGAGATTACTTTTGTCTCTGTTTATGTCTCGGATTGAAACAAATTACTACAATTCGTCTCCTCCTACGGAGCAGTCGACATTTTTCACAAATTTTACGAACCGAGGCCCTTATCTTCATATTTTTTATTCCTTACCTTAATTCCGAATCTACTCCTTGTAAGAAAATAAATCTCTTGAAATTTTGAACCTCGAATTGTATTTCCACGAAGGAATGTTTAAAAAGTCACCCACACCTAATTGTTGTTCGAATCTTTATCTTTATCTTTATCTTTATCTTTCTTGGGAAGTCTATAAACTATACGTCCTCTGGTTGAATCATAGGGACCCACCTCAATTAGAACTCTATCTCCTGGTAGTATCCGTATAAAATTTCGTCGGATCTTCCCCGAAATATAACCGAGAATCAGATCCTCGTTATCTAAACGAACCCGAAACATACCATTTGAAAGCGATTCAGTAATTAAACCCTCATAAATCGATTTTTTTTCTTTCTCTTTCATTTTGAGTAATCTCCTTGAACCAGAAACTAATAAAATAAAGGTAAGGACGGGTGATATTAAACAACCTATCCTTCCTCTCTTTTTTCATAAATAGACGAAGTTGCGGATCCAATTCGGATACCAGAGGGATCACCATATATAACACAAAACCTCCCCTCCAATTCCTTCTAGTCTAGCTTCTCGATCTGTCATTATACCTCGAGAAGTCGAAAGAATTACAATTCCCATTCCACCGAAAATTCTAGGAATTCGTTGATAGTTGGAATAGATTCGTAGACCGGGTCGGCTGATACGCTTGAAAATCTTTCTATATGTTCCTTTCCTATTTCTTCTATGTCGCAGGGTTGAAACCAAGAAAGATTTGTTGTTTTCCCGATGTTTTCTAACGTTTTCAAGAAAACCCTCTCGTAGAAGTATTTTCACAATGCTTTCGGTGATCTTAGTGGATGCTATTCGAACCGTTCCTTTTTTATCCGTGTCGGCATTTCTTAGAAAAGTTAATATATCGGCAATAGTATCCCTATTCATGTCGAACTAGAATTATTGGTGCCTCCTCGTTTTGATATAATCAACATGTTCTGTTTTTTTTTTTTTTTATGTAAATTTTACATTATTTATTTACGAATTGTTAAAAGTATATGCCTAAAACACAATCTACTGGTTGATCTATTTCAGATAACCGACTATATCATAGTCCCACTAGTATTTAGAATACTTCAGGAGCTAATGAGACTATTTTAGTAAAATTCAACTGTCTCAATTCTTGAGCGATTGCTCCAAAAACTCGAGTTCCTTTTGGATTTCCTTCTTTATTAATGACAACTGCTGCATTGTCATCATATCGTATTATCATACCGTCGTCACGTCGGAGTTCTTTACGGGTACGTACGATTACAGCTCTGACCACTTCTGATCTTTCGAGAGGCATATGGGGCACTGCCTCTTTGATTACAGCAACAATAACGTCACCAATACGAGCATATCGGCGATTACTAGCTCCTATGATTCGAATACACATCAATTCTCGAGCCCCGCTGTTGTCCGCTACATTCAAATGGGTTTGAGGTTGAATCATATCATTTTTTTTTTGAATTGAATCTTTTCTTTCAATGCCAAGGTCGAAGGAAAAAAGAAAGAAATATTGTCTGTCCAAAAATAGAAATAAGAAAATCTAAATCTGCGATTGTCTTTTTCATCACAAACATCCGGTTCCACACCCCTATCTTGCAATAATGAATTGCGTTCGTATAGGCATTTTGTATGCAGCTATTGAAATAGCTGCTCTGGCTACCGTTTCGGATACTCCACCCATTTCATAAAGTATTCGACCCGGTTTAACAACAGATACCCAGTATTTGGGGCCTCCTTTCCCCGAACCCATACGTGTTTCCGTAGGTTTTACAGTCACGGGTTTGTCGGGAAATATACGTACCCATATTTTTCCACCACGGCGCGCATATCGTGTTATTGCTCGTCTCCCAGCTTCTATTTGTCTAGATGTGATCCAAGCGGGTTCAAGTGCCTGAAGAGCATATTTCCCGAAACAAATATGATTGCCTCGATAAGATATTCCCTTCATTCTTCCTCTATGTTGTTTACGGAATCTGGTTCTTTTGGGGTTATAGTTGATGGTTGTTTCTCAATCCCATCTCTACTGCAGAACCGGACATGAGAGTTTCTTCTCATCCAGCTCCTCGCGAATGAAACGATTCAACAATATTACAGATACACGTGTATTTTTTTTTTTCAAAAAATACACTAAATCGTGGGATTTATTGATATTGAATCTGTTACATAGGAATCTGTATATCTTGTATACTTGATGTATACGGATATATAGATCTTTCTATATTTCTATATATTTCTTCTATATATTTGTATATATAAATGCCTTTCTTTTTTTTTTTGTTTATAATGAATCCTTGACCCTTACCGAATCGGCTAATAATTTGCAAATCAATAGGGATTTCGCGGGCGAATATTTACTCTTTTCATATTTGCTTCATTTGTAGGGTTAACCCATCGCCTCTCATAATTAATCAATGGGTTCCCGGTTGGTTTCGCCATCCCACCCAATGATTCGTTGGGATTCCGTTTTCAATAGAATCTTCTGCAGTCATAGGTTCCGTCGTTCCCATAGCTTCTCGATTAATGGCTAGGCCTGAACTCTGCAATGGAGCTCCACAATTCCAATTCGTTCCCAAGTCAATTTCCTCAGTCTCTATTGACTCGAAGCTCTTTATTATTTGTATTTTTTTCTATGAATTGTCTAATTATGGAAGAATCCGTATTAATGCTTTATCACACTGCCTTTTATTAGTATGAGATTTTTTATAATAGACCATACATATTGGAATTCTATATCATTTAGATTTTCCTTCTCTCTTTCTCTCATCCTTCCATTTACCCACATCCCTCTATTTTCACTTCACAACCCATAATGAATGAGATTTTTCATTTATGAAAAAAAGATTTCAGTTGCTACAACTATATGATTGACACATCATATAGTAACTGGTTCCTTGGATATCGATAATACGAAGCAATGAGCTGGTTATAAGTTCTATAGTTATTAGTTAGGGTCCAGTCCATTTTTTGGATTCCCAACTCTAAAGAAAAACCAACGAGTCACACACTAAGCATAGCAATTCTACCAAAAGTTCAATCGAATTTTTTATTCAACCCTATATAATTATAATTGCTCACTTTTCATTGAAGGTAAAAAGAATAGTTTGCCCTTTTTTGTTCTATCACTGAATAGAATGGCAAGGAAAGTCCCATCATTGCTTGTCTACAAATATCCAAATTTTGATTCCTAATACTCCATAGATAGTTCGAACTGTATAGGAACAATGATCAATTTTAGCTCGAATGGTTTGTAGGGGTACCCTACCTTCTCTAATCCATTCGACGCGTGCAATTTCTTTTCCGTCGATACGCCCTGCTATTTGCACTTGAATTCCTTTTGTATCTGCTTTTTTAGTTAATTCAATAGCTTTTTTCATTGCCTTTCGAAAGGAAACTC